AGCATAGGCTTCAGGCAATTTGCCGAAGAAAAAACTACTCGAATAAAGGGGCGAATTAATACAAATACAGATCAAACTAACAATATTAAGCATAACAGACATTTTGTTCTTGGAGATAATTGCATTTTGGTTGTCTTTTTGATATAAGGAAAAAGAAAGTAAGATAGACAAAAATCCTTCTTTTCTTTGAATCCATCCAACCAAAAATTTTCCAATTCTCAAAGGAGAATAGAAGAAACCATACTTTACATACAATATCTTAATTGAATTCTATGTAATGATCAATAAATTAAGTTGAATTCTGTATCTATATGTATCAAAATCCTAGTACCGGTCTATTCTATTATTCTATAGAAATAGAAGATCTATAGAATATAGATCTATTCTATATCTATATATATATATTTAGATATTTATTATTTATTTCGGCTGGAGTTGACAAGCAACCAATAACAATATTATTGTTTCTTAGTGTCAATTAGCAATTGAAATGGGGCGTGGCCAAGTGGTAAGGCAACGGGTTTTGGTCCCGCTATTCGGAGGTTCGAATCCTTCCGTCCCAGCGCGGATCCACTTTTTATACTCCATTATCCCCATATAAACCATATTATAATATAAAAAATAAATGGGGGGTGGATAGGCTATATAAATTAGAAATTTAAGCATCTGTGTCTGCTCTTCATTAACAAATGATCAAGTTCCATGTTCTATAGTATGGTATTTATACTATATCTATAACAAACAGTGACAATTGTTCAGTCTATCTGATAGATATAAGAAACCTTACCTATTTTTTTCGATTTTGATTTTCGTAATCTGATTAAAAAATTAAAAAAATCAAAATTCAAATCTTAACTTAGATTCTTTTTTCTACATCTCATTCTCATGAAAAAAAAATGGATTTCTTTCTTTTTTTCTTTGATCTATTTCAAATTTTTATTTGAAATTAGTGATGAGTCAATTCAAATCAAAAAGAAAGACTGATCTTCCTATAAAGATCAAAGTCGATGCTTATTGTTCAATTTTCTTCAAATCCAATCAAATTAAATAATGATATTTAATTTAAATTAAATAGTGAATTTCACTTAGAAATTTTTTTTTCATGATTTGGAATCTTTAAAAAAGTAGAAAATCATTTAATTTATCCTAATTAAGTTTAAGTCACTTGAAAATGTAGATTCAAAAACTTATTCATTTTTATTTATATTAATTTATATATTATATATTTAATATATTTATATTATTATTAATATGAATTTAGATAATATGAATTTAGATTATTTTAATTTAATTAAATTATTTATTATAATTATTAATTATTTTATTTATTATATTTATTTATTATTTATATATATAAATTATAAATATATATAAATTATAAATTTATTTTTTCTTTCTATTATCTATATATTCTATTAGTAATTAGTATGTTAAATATGTTCAAAATGTTGTCTTACTAAGATTTTTCAGAAAAATAAATATTGTTTCATATATTCATATTATAGAAGAAAAGGTGTAGATTACAACGCCTATGGACAGCTGAACCGATGACTATTCATGATTCCATAATTGAATCAATTCCATACCGGTATACCGGTTCCAAATTAGAGGAATTTTATGGTAAAACTTCGTTTGAAACGATGTGGTAGAAAGCAACGTGCGACTTGAAGGATATGACCCGTTGTGGATTTTTACATCCACCATTTTTCATTTGTCTAGGAATGAGGTGCTCTTGGTTCGACATTGTTTGTTCTGTTACACATGAACCCTTCGTTTTTTGTCGGGTTATAAATAGTCCATGATGGAGCTCGAACAGAAAGTATTAATTCATTTCTCAGGGGCAAGGATCTAGGGTTAATGCCAATCAACTGGAACAACTTCGTAAATATATGGAAAATCGAAAGGATCCAATTCGAGCAAGTTTCCAATTCAAAAGCAAAATTTGTTGAAATTGATCCAAAATTTTGATTCAACGTGTATCATTCTAGAATCAACCGATTCTTTGATAGAAAGAAATCAAAAAGGGTATGTTGCTACCACTTTGAAAGGATTAAGAAGCACCGAAGTAATGTCTAAACCCAATGATTAAAAAAAGGAATAAAGGGTTTAAAAACAAGGAAACACCCTTTGTAATTCTTAATTCTCTTGATAGTCTCAATAACTGGATCTGACTAAAGAATCCAAATAGAATTTGAAATAGTTTAACCGGGATAAACGAAAGGGAGTAAAGACTACTCAATAAATGAAATTTACTAAAGATTTTCCTTTGAGCTATTTAAGAGTTATTCGATTTGAGTTATGAGTACGAGTGGTTTCTTTTTCATTTTTCAAGAAGAAAAAAAGACTGGAATTCTAGTCTAATTGATTTTATAGGTCCATTTGTCATTTAATTTATTATTTATTAGAATTAGATACATAGACAAAACTTCGAATTAAATCATTTTTTCTCGAGCCGTACGAGGAGAAAACTTCCTATACGGTTCCAGGGGGGGTATTGTTCATCTAGATCTATCCCAATGAGCCGTCTATCGAATCGTTGCTATTGATGTTCGATCCCGAAGAGAAGGAAAAGATCTTAGAAAAGTCGGTTTTTATGATCCAATGAAGAATCAAACTTATTTAAATGTTCCTGTTATTCTATATTTCCTTGAAAAAGGAGCTCAACCCACAGGAACTGTTCAAAGTCTTTTAAAGAAAGCGGAAATTTTTAAGGAATTTTCGTCTAACCAAATGAAATTCAATTAAAGAAATACCAAGGGGGGGTAGCGGCTTGTATATAACTTTGTCTAATGTTTCTTTAAACTTGTTTTTTTTTGACCCCCCCTTTATTTTATTCCACTGTATTTTTTCTCAACATTTATATTGACAAGAGTGTATTGAACAAATATAATTCATCGTGATAAGTGAAGGGGGTCTGTTTATTTATGTCCCGTAGGTTTTTACTTTATCTTATGATCTCGTGCAAATGCTGCTTTTTTTGATACAAGAAGGTGTTTTTGATTGACAAAAGGCTAGGAGATTCTTTATCCATTTTGACAATTCTGTATATTTTTTTCTTTTATCTAATAATTTCTTGTATTTTAATCGAATCAATTCATTTTTATGTTTCGAGCCCATTAGAAAGTCTTTTTTTTAGATTTGTTAATTCAACGGTTTGATTAGCTCGTAAAATCTCTTTTCTCTTTGTTTAAATTCAATTAAATTGATTTTGGTTCTGATTGTATCCATGTTGATACACCCCTTGTTCATTTGAAGTTTTGTTTAATGGATATTTTCTCGGGGTTGCTAACTCAATGGTAGAGTACTCGGCTTTTAAGTGCGGCTAGAATCTTTTACACATTTGGATGAAGTGACGAATTCGTCCATACCATTGGTAAATTTTGGAAGACCGCGACTGACCCTGAAAGGGAATAAATGGAAAAAATAGCATGTCGTTTCAATGGAAAGTTCTGAGGATATTTCATTCTTATCGGATTGGTACAAAACCTTCTTCGAATTCTTGGAATGGAACAAAACAAAGTTGGGTCGAATGAATAAATGGATAGGGGCCCTGCGGCTTTAATTAATTATTAGAAAAGAAAGAAAAAGCAACCAGCTTCTGTTCTTAATTTGAACAATTTCCCGATCTAATTAGACGTTAAAAAAAATTAGTGCCCGATACGGGAAGCACTTGAGTGGATTCTATTTTTTTAATGAATCCTAACTATTGACATTCTCTATTATGGAATGAAGATGTGTGTGTAAAAGAAGCAGTATATTGATAAAGAAAGTTTTTTCCGAAATCAAAAGAGCGATTGGGTTAAAAAATAAAAGATTTCTAACCATCTTGTTATCCTATAACATTAACACGGACAAATTAAATGAAATGAATGGAAAAAGAGAGGGTAGAGGATCTGTTGATAAGTTTACTTGTCTCCCAGGTATCTATTTTTACTAGAATACTTTGTTTTGACTGTATCGCACTATGTATCATTTGATAACCCCCGAATCTTCTACCTTTAATTCAAATCGAAATTCAAATGGAGAAAATCCAAAGATATTTACAGCTAAAGAGATCTCAACAACACGACTTCCTATATCCACTTATCTTTCAGGAGTATATTTATGTGTTTGCTCATAATCGTGCTTTGAATAGATCAACTTTGTCGGAAAATCCGGGTTATGACAATAAATCCAGTTTACGGATTGTGAAACGGCTAATTACTCGAATGTATCAACAGAATCATTTTATTATTTCTTCTAATGATTCTAACCAAAATATATTTTGGGTGCGCAACAAGAATTTGTATTCTGAAATTATATCAGAGGGGTTTGCTTTTATTGTCGAAATTCCGTTTTCTCTACAATTAATATCTTGTCTAGAAAGGAAAAAGAACAAGATAATAAAATCTCAGAATTTACGATCAATTCATTCACTATTTCCCTTTTTAGAGGACAATTTTTCACATTTAAATTTTGTATTAGATATACTAATACCTCACTCTGTTCATGTGGAAATCTTGATTCAAATTCTTCGCTATTGGGTAAAAGATGTTTCTTCTTTGCATTTATTACGAGTCTTTCTCAACCAATATTGGAGTCTTATTACTCCAAAGAAAGTCAGCTTCTCTTTGTCAAAAAGAAATCAAAGATTATTTCTTTTCTTATATAATTCTCATGTATGTGAATACGAATCTATTTTCGTCTTTTTACGTAACCAATCTTTTCATTTACGATCAACATCTTCTGGAGTTTTTCTTGAACGAATTTATTTCTATATAAAAATAGAACGTCTTGTGAACGTCTTTGTTAAGGATTTTCGGGCGAACCTATGGTTGGTCGAGGAACCTTGCATGCATTATATTAGGTATCAAGGAAAATGCATTCTGGCTTCAAAAGGGACATCTCTTTTCATGAATAAATGGAAATTTTACCTTGTCACTTTTTGGCAATGGCATTTTTTGGTGTGGTTTCATCCAAGAAGGATTTGTATAAACCCATTTTCCAAGCATTCCCTTGAA